GGAGCTAGAGGAAATGCATCTCAAGTGCACCAATTAGTCGGAATGAGAGGATTAATGTCAGATCCACAAGGACAAATGATTGATTTACCCATTCAAAGCAATTTACGTGAAGGACTGTCTTTAACAGAATATATAATTTCTTGCTACGGAGCCCGTAATTTCACGTAAATTTAGTAATAGTCATGAATAAATATTAATTCATAAATGACTCAAAAAAGAATTGTATTATTCTGCAATCAAAAAAACGGATTTCATTTTTTCGTGAAAATAGAACCAATACAGAGAAATAGAACCCTTTGTTCAAAAAAGATTTGTGTCTATTCACAACACAAAGCGTGAATGGTAATTAATAATATTCAAAAATTGAAAGGGTTATGATAATAGAACTAATGCTTTATGGAGTTGGGCGTCTTATTCTATTTTTTTTTTTGAATTGCTTTATTCTGCAGCAGAAAAAGATATAGAAAGATATTTTCATATAAAAAAAAAAGATATAGATAAAAAAGTAGACAAATCAGACATATTATTTTATATAGAGTAGTGAGGGATTATGGGACAAAAAATACATCCGCTTGGTTTCAGACTTGGTACAACTCAAAGTCATTATTCTATTTGGTTTGCACAACCAAGAATTTATTCCGAGAATGTAAAAGAAGATCAAATAATACGAGATTATATCAAAAATTATATACAAAAAACGATAAACTCTCCGGGTCCCGAGGGGGGAATTCCACGAATGCTGGATGGCCAGGGAGTTGGACGAATAGAGATTAAAAAAAGAATCGATCGGATTCACGTGATAATCTATATGGGACATCCAAAAGTATTAACAGAGGATAGGCCTGGAAGAATCGAAGAATTATATACTAATGTGCAAAAAAAAATTAATTGTGTGAACCGACAATTCAAGATGCGAATTAGAAGGATTGATGATGCTTTTGGAGACGCTAATCTTCTTGCAGAATTTATAGCCAAACAATTAAAGAATAGAATTTCGTTTCGTAAAGCAATGAAAGAAGCTATTCATTTAGCTGAACTGGCAGAAACAAAAGGAGTTCAAATACAAATTGCGGGACGTATCGACGGAAAAGAAATTGCACGTGTTGAATGGAGCAGAGAAGGTAGGGTTCCTCTACAAACCATTCGAGCTAAAATTGATTATTGTTCCTATCCAGTTCGAACTATTTATGGGGTATTAGGAATCAAAGTTTGGATATTTCAAAACAACGACTAATCAACTTTTCCTTATAACGTACCATCTTTTGATAAAACAAAAAATTACGAATTCTTACTACATTCTGATTCTCAAAGAAGAAATGAAAAATTTTATAAGATTGAATAAAAAAAATGAATGAATCATTTTAGAATGAAGGAGTTGCTATGCTTAGTGTGTGACTCGTTGGTTTTTTTAGAGTGGTTAATTTTCTACAAAAATTCGTAGAATTCATTACTAAAGAATAAAGAACCTACTCATCGCTTCCCATTATCTGGATATAAAGAACCGCCTAAAATCAAAAATCAAAATGAAGGATCTATGTGGTGATATAATTATAGCAACTGAAATAAAAAAAAAATCAGATTCTTATTATTAGTTGTAAAGCAATAAGAATATACAGATAAATGAAGGGGTGAAAGAAAGATAGAAAAAGGATATTAATGATATAGAATTCTACTATGTAAAGGTCTATGGGTCATCTCATAAAAAGTAGTGTAATAAAGCATCAATATTCAAAATTCATCCATAAATGGATGAATCTATTCCTAGAATAAACGAATAAAGAGCCACGAATCAAGAAAACTGAGAAGGTTGATTCAACAAAAAAGAATCAAATAAGAAAATAAAAAAAAAAAAAATTGAATCTTATTAAAGAGGCTCCATTGTAGAATTTAGACCTAACCATAAATCGAAAAGCGATGGGAACGACGGAACCTGTGAATACAAAAGATTATATTCAAATTTTAAATCTGACTGATTCATTAGATGGGATGGCGGAAGGAACTAAGAATTCATTCTTTTTTGAGGAGTTGTGGACTAACCTAACCCAACATTCCATCTTCAATTTATAATGAGAGAGTCAATATTCGCCCGCGAAAATGTGGATTTTTTTGGAATTGATCAATTTTTGCCAATCCAATATGATAATAATAAAAAAAGACAAAGACTTATTCGTTAGAGCCTCAGTATCCAAAAATATTAGCTAGTTATATACGGATAGCAAAAATGGTCTATAAGAATACATATTTCGTTATATATCAAAGCAAGATTCAAAAATTTCTAATAGATCGATAGATTCGATTCTATTCAATGTCAAAAAATCCCGGGATTAGATTCTATTGAATTTTATTAAAAATATGTATCTTATTTTAGTAATTCTTCTTATTTTATCGATTCAATCTGTTTCAATCGATTTATTCGCGAGGAGCCGTATGAGGTGAAAATCTCATGTACGGTTCTGTAATAGAGATGGAATTGAGAAAGAACCATCTACTATAACCCAAAAAGAACGAGATTCCGCAAACATCATAGAGGAAGAATGAAAGGAAAAGCCTCTCGTGGTAGTCAAATTTGCTTTGGAAAATATGCTCTTCAGGCACTTGAGCCCGCTTGGATCACATCTAGACAACTAGAAGCGGGTCGACGGGCAATGTCACGAAATGTTCGCCGGGGTGGACAAATATGGGTACGCATATTTCCAGACAAACCTGTTACAGTAAGACCTACCGAAACGCGTATGGGTTCGGGAAAAGGATCGCCCGAATATTGGGTAGCTGTCGTGAAACCCGGCAAAATACTTTATGAAATGGGAGGCGTTCCAGAAAATATCGCTAGAAAGGCAATTTCAATAGCAGCATCCAAAATGCCTATACGAACTCAATTCATTCTTTCCAAATAATTCTTAGAACGAAAGAGGTTTTTAGTATGAAAAAAGGCAATTCTCCGTTTCTTTTTTTTTTTTTTTGAACACATAATATTTTTTTTTACTTCAACTTTTTGACTGAAACATAAGAAAAAAGGATATGATTCAACCTCAAACGTATTTAAATGTAGGGGATAATAGCGGAGCGCGCGAATTGATGTGTATTCGAATCATAGGAGCTAGTAATCGACGGTATGCTTATATTGGTGACATTGTTGTTGCTGTAATCAAAAAAGCAGTGCCAAATTCATCTTTAGAAAGATCTCAAGTCATCAGAGCTGTAATTGTACGTACTTGTAAAGAACTAAAACGTCGTAATGGTATAATAATAAAGTATGATGATAATGCGGCGGTTCTCATTGATAAAGAAGGAAATCCAAAAGGAACTCGAATTTTTTCTGCAATAGCCCGAGAATTGAGACAGTTCAATTTCACTAAAATAGTTTCATTAGCACCGGAGGTATTATAATGACAATAACAATTTTATATTTGAAGTACAAAGGGTTCATGATACATATAACAATTCGTAGTGTTCTATTTCTTCTATTTGTATAATTCTTTTTGTATTTGTATAAAATTCGAATTTTATACAAATACAAATAGGTCATTCGTTGATTTTACAAATAGGTCATTCGTTGATTTTCTTTCTATCTTTTTTTAGTTTTAGAATATACTATATTTCAATTATTCTAATTACAATACAATTTTCTATACATATAGAGTATTATTCTATTCTCCTATTCAATATATATATTAGAGATTTGATTGAATCAAAAAATAAAAAAATAAAAAAAAACGGGAGCACGTTGATTATATCGAAAGTAAGGAGCAAAAATCTATCGTGGGTAAAGATACTATCGCTGATATACTAACGTTGATACGCAATGCTGACATGAATAGAAAAAGAACTGTTCAAATACCACTTACTAATATCACCGAAAACATTGTAAAAATTCTTTTACGAGAGGGTTTTGTTGAAAACGTCAGAAAACATCGAGAAAGCAACAAAGACTTTTTAGTTTTAACTCTACGGTATAGAAGAAATAGGAAAGGATCATATAAAACTTTTTTACATTTAAAAAGGATCAGTACCCCCGGTCTACGAATATATTCTAACTATCAAAAAATTCCGAAAGTTTTAGGGGGGATGGGGATTGTAATTCTTTCTACTTCTAGGGGTATAATGACAGATCGAGAGGCTCGATTAGAAAGAATCGGGGGAGAAGTTTTATGTTATATATGGTAATGCTCATTTTGCCGATATCTGAATTATATGAAAAACTTAGAGCCAACATGATTGTGAATGGAGGGAGTAGAGAAAAAACAAATTTCTAATATTATTCATGATACAGTAGTGAATATGTGAAGAGGTTTTCACTAGAATAGAAATGAAAATTAATGAAGATTCAATTAATCAACAACTTCTGAGGGTATGTTGCAGGTTGCTTTAGAGATATAGAATTCAAATCAGATTCTAGGTTATGTTTCCAAAAATACTTACTGGATACGACCAAAAATGGAAGTATAGATGACTCAATTCGATTAGACTATTTTATAACTTCAACATATTTTTTAGGAAGAAAAATTTTCAGTTCAAAATGGAAGGAAACCCTCTTTTCTTCCATCCAATATATAAATTTGGTATTCAATTTAATTTCAGGAGTTCAAAATATGAAAGTGGCGGCCTCTGTTCGTAAAATTTGTGAAAAATGTCGATTGATCCGTAGGCGAGGTCGACTTATAGTAATTTGTTCCAATCCAAAACATAAACAAAGACAAGGATAATATTCAAAGAAAAGAAAAAGGGCTTTCTATTAATAAGATTTTTGATTGGAATAGAATTCCAATCAAAAATCTTATTAATATTCCATTTTCTTAAACTAAATAATAAAAATATAAAAATCTAGTCTATAGTTATAAGTATTCTAACAAGAGAACTGTCTTTAGTATACAATAGAACTGTCTTTTCCATATATTCTCTCTGGTTCCGTGGCTACTACACGCTTTCCACAATTCATCGTATAAGAAATGGATATATCCATCAAACTTATATTTTTTTAAAATAAAAAAAATATGGCAAAATCTAAACCAAAAATTGGTTCACGTAAAACTGGACGTATTGGTTCGCGTAAGCATCCTTGTAAAATATCAAAAGGGATGATTTTTATTCAGTCTAGTTTCAACAATACCATTGTGACTGTTACAGATGTAAGAGGTCGGGTGATTTCTTGGTCCTCCGCCGGTTCATGTGGTAAACGAAGGGGGACACCATTTGCCGCTGAAACCGCAGCGGTAAATGCTATTCAAACAGTATTCGATCAAGGCATGCAACGAGCAGACGTCATGATAAAAGGTCCCGGTCTAGGAAGAGAGGCGGCATCTGGTACCACCTTTGTAACTTCAAGGTATACTCATGGATTGGCAAGTTCCTATTTGGAAGGTTGTAACTTCTTAACTGCAGCAGTCTCTACTCCTCCTAATAGTTTAGCACACTCTTTGTTCTTACTGTGGGGTCCTGAAGCACAGGGAGATTTGACCCGTTGGTGTCTATTAGGTGGTCCGTGGACTTTTGTTGCTGTTTACAGTGCTTTCGGATTAATAGGTTTTTTGTTACGTAAATTAGGATTCCTCTATTTTCTGTTACGTCAACAATTTCAATTTGTTCGAGTTCAATCCGGGCCTTATTATGCAATCGCATTTTGCGGTCAAATTGCTGTTTTTCTAACTTTCTTAGTTATTGCTGTTTTTGTTACTAGAATAATTCTTTTACCGGTTCTAAGGAAGATTCTTAGTAACTTTCGGGAGACTCGAAAAAAATTTAGAAGATTTTACCTAAAGAGGATCCTTGGGATAGTTGTTATTTGTCACAAGTATGTGACAATATATAATATGCATATAAAGATAAAAAAAAGAGTAATTAATTTAGAAATCAATTTAATACGTAATTATTATGGAAGGATTTGTATGATTGTTACTGAAGATGACAAGACTATGGCTTTACATATGAATCCTAAAACACGGAAAGAATTGCTAGCGGACACGCCAGAGTGTTCAGTACTAATGGATAATCGAGGACGGATTCGATTTGATTTGACTAAACTAAAGAAAGTCAAATTGCATAACGAGAGGTTCATTTTTATTCTCACACAACTCAATGACCATTTCAACAAATACCAAAATTGGTGCACAATAACTCTCAAAAGAGGAAGGATATGGATATTGAACAACTGGGTGGTCGATGTTGCTTTGTGGATTGAAAAAAAAGAAGAAGAAGTAAAAAGAAGAATTCGGATTATTTTTCAATCGATTTTCAAATTTTTAAAAAAGTGGATTGAAAAAAAAGAAGAAGAAGTAAAAAGAAGAATTCGGATTATTTTTCAATCGATTTTCAAATTTTTAAAAAAGTGGATTGAAAAAAAAGAAGAAGAAGTAAAAAGAAGAATTCGGATTATTTTTCAATCGATTTTCAAATTTTTAAAAAAGTGGATTGAAAAAAAAGAAGAAGAAGTAAAAAGAAGAATTCGGAAACATTTCGAACAACTTCAACACTTAATTCAGCTTATTTTTCAATCGATTTTCAATTTTTTTAAAAAATTGAAATAAATCAACTAAGAAAATATGGAGGAACTAATTCAGTTCCTCCATATTTTCTTAGGGAATAACTACTTCGTATAATAACGAAGTAAAATGAAAAGAATAAAAAAAGAGATATATAACACGAATTCTAAATTTCAAGGAGATATTTTGGCAATAAGATCTAATAACGAAGTAAAATGAAAAGAATAAAAAAAAAAAAAATGAAAACAATAAAAAAATGAAAACAAGAAAAAAAAATATATACCACGAGTTCTAAATTTCAAGGAGAAATTATGATTTCTAACTATTTTTTACGCGTAGGTTTCTGCGTTAAAATACTTAATTCAGCCGTTGTGATTGGACTCTATTATGGATTTCTGACTACATTCTCCATAGGACCGTCTTATCTCTTCCTTATTAGAGCCCTGGTTGAAGAAGGGTCCGAGACAAAAATAGCAGCAACAACCGGGTTTATTACGGGACAGCTCATGATGTTCATATCGATCTATTATGCCCCTTTGCATTTGGCATTAAGTAGACCTCATACAATAACAGTTTTAACTCTACCGTATCTGTTTTTTAATTTTGTACACAAAAATGACAAACACTACTATTCGGGGGGTTGGGGATGGGCACCCAAACTGGATTCTGGATACAAGAATCCAAATTCAATACGTAATTTTAGGATTTACAAAGTTTTCTTGAACCATCTTTTTTTTCAATTATTAAACCCCTTTCTTTTCCCAAGTTCAATCTTAATAAGATTAATGAACGTTTATCTGTTTCGATCCAACAATAAATTGTTCTTCTTAACAAGTAGTTTTGTTGGGTGGTTTATTGGTCAAATCTTTTTAATGAACTGTATTGGATTGATATTAGTCTGGTTACAGCAAAAAAATTCGATCAAATTAATTATGAGATTGGATAAATACACTCTCCTACAATTGCGAAATTATGGGGGGCAAATATTTGTTGTTTTTTCATTTGTTATCGTTGCACACTGTTTAGGCAGAGCACCGCTCCCATATTATTATATTGAGGAAATGAAGCAATACGACGACAGGGACCTGCAGGAAGTCAAAGGTGCAATAGCTGCGGAAAGGGAAGAAACTAACGAAGAAGAAGAAGAAGTAGAAGAAGGAGAAGAAGGAGAAGAAGGAGAAGATCTTACTTCTTCTATTTTTGAAGATATTACTGTTTATCTTTTTAGGAAAGAAGAGAATACTAACATAGAGAAAAAGAAAAAACTTGCCCCGTTGGAAAAATCTCTTGTAACTACTCTTTTCGATTATCAAAAATGGAATAGGCCTTTGCGATATATAAAAAATGATAACTTTGAAAGGGTTGTTAGAGATGAAAATTCACAATTTTTTTTCCAGGTATGTCAAAGTGATGGAAAAAAACGAATATCTTTCACGTATCCACCTCATTTATCTACTTTTCTGAAAATCATGGAAAAAAAAATGGATCTCTTCAGAAGAGATAAAACCTCCTATAATGAGAATGAATTGTCTAATTATTGGAGCTCCATTAATAAAGAAAAAGGAAATAAACTAATCAATGAATTTTTAAAAAGGGCAAAAATGATAGATACGAAATCGAATCAATTTTGTCCTGTGGATGTATTTGAAAATCGAATTAGATTATCTGATGATCAGAGTCAAACAAAATACTTAATAAAAATATATGATCCTTTCTTGAATGGACGTGTTCGTGGAGAAAGCCAAAAAAGCTTTTTACCCTTCATTACAAATGAAACTTACACAACAAACGACATTTTGATAAATAAGATTCATGGTCTCCTTCTTTCTATTAATAGTAATGATCCAGAATTTGAACAGAAAATAGATCAATTTGATAGAAAATTATTATTAAGTGAAATTGGTTTTTTTTTTAACTTAATAAGTAAATTTTCGGAAAAATCAGTATCAAGTTTGAATTTTGACGGACTTTATTTATTTCCAGAACATGAACAAGTCAAAATCTATTCCGAAGAAAAAAAAAGAAAAAGCAATATATTATTGGACGCAATTCGAACGGATCCTAGGAATAATACAATTTTTAATAGAAAACTATGTAGTGAAATAAACGAAATAAGTAAACAAGTTCCTCGATGGTCATACGACTTAGTCGACGAATTGGATGTATTGATGGACGCGAACCCAAAGGAGTCTCAGATTCGTTCCCCAAAAGCTGACCGTATAGTTATTTATGATGGTAACATTGATATTGATAAGAATGCTGAACCGGACCCAAGTAAGCAAATTGCTCTAACTGATTATTCACGCGAACAAGATTATTCCCGAGAAATAATCAGAGGATCTATGCGCGCTCAAAGGCGTAAAACAGTCACTTCGAAACTCTTTCAAGGAACCGCCCACTCCCCGATTTTTTTTGAGATCATAGACGACTTTTTTGGTAAGCTTTTCTATGATCTCTCTCTAATTTGGAAAGAATCTTTCAGGAAACCTGGTACTGATAATTCGGAATTTTTGGAGTATCAGAGAACGATGGAAGAGGTGTGGGAAGCGGAAGACAAAGACGATGCTGAAATAAGACTTAGACAAATCGAAGAAGCCTGGGAGAGCATTATATATGGTCTAATAATAAGAAGTTTTGTATTAATATTCCAATCAATGTTTAGAAGAAATATTCTAATACCTTCATTGATAATCATTAAAAATATCATTCGTATACTATTATTTCAAAAGCCTGAATGGTCAGAAGATATTAGGGATTGGAGAAGAGAAATCCATATTTACTGCACCTATCAGGGCGTTCCAGTATCTCACAAGGACTTGCCAATAAACTGGTTCTCGGATGGTATTCAGATAAGGATCTTATGCCCTTTTGTTCTGAAACCTTGGCACAGTAAGGTACGATCTACTGAAAAAAAAAAAGATCCACGGAAACAAAAAAACTTCTGGTTTTTAACAGGTTATGGAACACAAGTGGAATCGTACATTGATGATCATGTCCCCTACCCATTTTTATTTTTGCGTCCCATTTTTAAAAAAATAACAAAACATTTGAAAAAAGATTTCAAAAAGCGTTTTTTTAAAGTTCTAAAAGTTTTGAATGAAAGAAGAAAATGGTTTCGAATCGTGATAGTAGAAATAGACAACTGGGACATCAAAAGTTTTCTATTTAGGTTCAAAAAAATGGATTTCAAAAAAATAGATGAATTGGGTGAAAGCAAAAAAAATTCAACAATCAGTAAGAGTAATCCAATGATTGAGGAATCGCCCGTTATAATTCAATCTATTCATTGGACAAAGTCCTCATTCACAGAAAAAAGGATAAAAGATCTGAATGTTAAAACAAATACAATCTTAAAACAAATAGAAAAAATGAAAGAAGAAGAACAAATAGAAAAAATGAAAGAAGAAGAACAAATAAAAAAAATGAAAGAAGAAAAAAAAGAGGAGGTTATAACTTTAGAGATCAATTTGAATTCGACCAAAACTACTGATGTTGCTAAAAGATTAGAATTACTAAAAAATAGTTTGCAAATATTAAAAAGAAGAAACGTTCGATTAATCCGTAAATCCTTTTGTTTTTTTCAAATTTTCATGGGAAGGCTATACATAGAGAACATTTTCAGTATGATTAGGCGTCTTAGGTTCCATCAACAACGTTTTCTTACTTATCTTTACTTAATAAACAAAATTGTAAATGTAAATAAATACATTTACAAGAAAAATAAAAATGAACAAAGAGTTTATAAAACAAATGCAAGTATAATTCCATTTATTTCAATTATAGACAAATTTACGGATATGAATTCAAAGAATTCTTGTGATGTATCTTCTTTGTCACAAGCCTATGTATTTTTTAAATTATCACAAAGCCAAGTTAGTAATGGCTATAAATATAAGTTCAGACCTATTTTGGAATCTCATGGAAGATCTTTTTTTCTTACGAATGAAATAAAAGATTATTTTTTGAGAATCCAAGGAGGAAGATTCAATTACAAATTAAGACATAAGAACCGTCCCGATTCGAGAATGAATCAATGGACAAATTGGTTAAAGCTTCATTATCAATATGCTTTACCTCAGAGCGGATGGTCGAGATTAGTAGCACAAAAGTGGAGGAAGAGAATCCATGAACATCGCGTGGCTCAAAAGAAAGATTTAGTGGAATATGATTCATCTCAAAAAAATCCATTAATTTTTTACAAAAAACAAGAAGTAGTTAAAAAATTAAAAAACAAAAAAAAAATAAAAAAACAATATGGATATGATCTTTTCTCCTATCAATATCTAAATTATAATTATGCAGATAAGAAAAAATCCAATATTGATGGATATAAATCCCCATTGCAAGCAAAAGGGATTTCTTCTAATTACAACATACCTCAAAATATCAAAGAATTATTTGATATAATGGGCGATAGCTTTATCCAAAATTATATAGCAGAAAATGCTATAGATATGGAAAAAAATAGGAATAGAAAGTATTTGAATGGGCTGGGAAGGGGAAGGAATGTCGAAAGAAAAAAGAAGGCCATAACGAATCAGAAATTATTGACTCCGAGATTTGGGTTCTTTTCAAAATTAAGTGCATATAAGAAGAATCCTTGGATCTTACCAATAAATTTCTTTTTTTTGCAGTTTTATGGAAACAAAAACATTACTGATAAAGTCCAGTTATTGGTAGAAAAGAAAGAATACGCGAGTGTAGAAGATCTAAAATCATATCTCTCAAAGTATTATCCGGACAAGCGTTCTCGTATACATAAATACAGGATGGATCTAAGAGGAGAACGACATTTCTTACTAGACAAATATATGGGTTTTTATTCGGACTGTACGAATCCCGTCGAAGACGCAATAATGAATAATTTCAACTACCTTTGTCTCCTTCTTAGAATTCAGAATCTAAAAAAATTTTTCATAATTTCTATCAAAAAGACAGACCTAGATCTAGAAAATCTGGTGCGTTTGATGAGTAAGGACACTAGTTATACAGAATGTAGGGACACAGAGGATTTGAGGGACAACCTAATGTTTTTTATTGAACCTATTCGTATTTCTATAAAAAAAAACTATGAACAATTCTTTATATATCAAATCACAAGCATATCCTTGAGGTACAAACGCAAAATTGCGAAAAGAAACTCAAAAAAAAGTCGTGTTAATCAAAAGATAACAGAAAAGAAAGATCAAAATAATTATGATTTACTTGTTCCTGAAAATCTTTTGTCCACTAGACGCCGTAGAGAATTGAGAATTCTAATTTGTTTGAACCCTAGGAATAGAAAGACTGTGCATAGAAAGACAAGAAATGACAATGATAAAAAAAGAAAGAATTCTTCTCAAGTTTTGACTAAAAATAAAGATCTTGATAGCGATACAAAAAAACTACTTAATTTAAAATTCTTTCTTTGGCCAAATTATCGATTCGAAGATTTAGCTTGTATGAACCGCTATTGGTTTGATACACATAATGGAAGCCGTTTCAGTATATTAAGAATACATATGTATCCTCGATTGAAAATTTGATTGAAAATCTAGATTTTTGTTCTATTTATCATTATCCTAATATTTATATCTATCTGATATCTGATATGTGAACATTTATATATATATATATATATAAATAAAGATTTTTATTTATATATATATATATGTTTCTAGAATCTAGAATTGAAATAAATCAAATAAACGCGCCCACGGATTGTGGGATTGATACGAATTCAATGATGTCTCCATTAGATAGAAATAAATCAATAGAAAAATGAATAAAAAAAAAGGGTCTGATTTTGATTTTAAAAATACAAGACAATAGAATTTTTTATTTTCTGAATCCATAAATATCGTATGTATTCTTTCTTTGAATTACATTCCTTAATAATGAATTTGAAAAAAAGAAAGAAAAGAAAGAAATTCAGAATTGTTCAATAAATTAAGAGAAAATTTTATATAAAAAAATGAAAAATGAGTGTCATTACTATTACTGATCAATAAAAAGATCTACCAAAAAGGAGGGGGAAAGAAAAGCTTTCATTTTATGATAAAAAATTCATTTATACCTGTTATTTCACAAAAAAAAAAAGAAGAAAACCCGGGGTCGGTTGAATTTCAAGTATTCAACTTCACTAATAAGATACAAAGACTTACGTCACATTTTGAATTACACCCAAAAGACTATTTATCTCAAAGCGGTTTACGTTTAATTCTGGGAAAACGGCAACGACTATTGTCGTATTTGTCAAAGAAAAACAAAATACGTTATAAAAATTTAATAAATCGGTTGGGTATTCGGGATTCACAAAATAGGTAATTTCAAGAATCATTTTCAATTATTCGATTTATTAGATACTGAATTTTGATGAACTTTTTTTTGAACGATTCATGGAAGAATGAATCGAGGATAAACCTATGAATGTCCCAGCTACAAGAAAAGACCTCATGATAGTCAATATGGGGCCTCAACACCCATCGATGCATGGTGTTCTTCGACTTATTGTTACTCTGGATGGTGAAGATGTTATTGATTGTGAACCAATATTGGGTTATTTACACAGAGGTATGGAAAAAATAGCGGAAAACCGAACAATTATACAATATCTGCCTTATGTAACACGTTGGGATTATTTAGCTACTATGTTCACAGAAGCAATAACTGTAAACGGACCGGAACAATTGGGAAATATTCAAGTACCTAAAAGAGCCAGCTATATACGAGTAATTATGTTGGAGTTAAGTCGTATAGCTTCTCATCTACTATGGCTGGGACCTTTTATGGCAGATATTGGTGCACAAACCCCTTTTTTCTATATTTTGAGAGAAAGAGAATTAATATATGATCTATTTGAAGCTGCGACAGGTATGAGAATGATGCATAATTTTTTTCGTATTGGGGGAGTAGCGGCTGATCTACCTTATGGTTGGATAGATAAATGTTTTGATTTCTGCAATTATTTTTTAACAAGGGTTATTGAATATCAAAAACTTATTACACAAAATCCAATTTTTTTAGAACGGGTTGAAGGAGTCGGTGTTGTTGGTAGAGAGGAAGTTAGAAATTGGGGGTTATCAGGACCGATGCTTCGGGCTTCCGGAATACAATGGGATCTACGTGAAGTTGATAATTATGAGTGTTACGAGGAATTTGATTGGGAAGTTCAATGGCAAAAAGAAGGAGATTCATTAGCTCGTTATTTAGTTCGAATTGGTGAAATGGTGGAATCCATAAAAATAATTCAACAGGCTTTGGAAGGAATTCCAGGGGGGCCTTATGAAAATTTAGAAATTCGCTGCTTTGATAGAGAAAAGGAGACAGAATGGAATGATTTTGAATATCGATTCATTGGTAAAAAATCGTCTCCTACTTTTGAATTGCCGAAACAAGAACTTTATGTGAGAGTTGAGGCCCCCAAGGGAGAATTAGGAGTTTTTCTAATAGGAGATCAGAATGGTTTTCCTTGGAGATGGAAAATTCGTCCACCAGGTTTTATCAATTTGCAAATTCTTCCTCAATTAGTTAAAAGAATGAAATTGGCTGATATTATGACAATACTAGGTAGCATAGATATCATTATGGGAGAAGTTGATCGTTGAAATGATAATTGATACAACGGAAGTCCAAGATATAAACTCCTTTTCCGGATTGGAATCTTTCAAAGAGGTCTATGGAATTCTATGGATACTTGTACCAATTTTGATTCTTGTCTTGGGAATCACAATAAGTGTACTAGCAATTGTATGGTTAGAAAGAGAAATATCTGCAGGGGTACAACAGCGTATTGGACCTGAATACGCTGGTCCTTTTGGAATTCTTCAAGCTCTAGCAGACGGAACAAAACTACTATTCAAAGAGAATCTTATTCCATCTAGGGGAGATATTCGTTTATTCAGTATCGGACCATCCATATCAGTCATATCAATTCTAATAAGTTATTCAGTAATTCCCTTTGGCTATAACTTTGTTTTATCTGATTTCAATATAGGTGTTTTTTTATGGATTGCTATTTCGAGTATTGCTCCCATTGGACTTCTTATGTCAGGATATGGCTCAAATAATAAATATTCCTTTTTGGGTGGTCTACGAGCTGCTGCTCAATCGATTAGTTATGAAATACCTTTAACTCTATGTGTCTTATCAATATCTCTACGTGCGATTCGTTGAAACCTAAAAAGCTATTCGATGCTATTGCTATGCTCCTCTCTTTATAGTACTCTATGGAAATAGAGTACTATAGAGGAAAGGAGGCGAATAAATTGAATAGAAACCTTCATTATCTTTCTTTTCTTTTTCACAATTTCGATTGAAGAACTAAATTAGATAGTTATATGAGTGAAATAAAACAGCTTCTATTGAATATAATTTCAGAATACTATATTACTTCTAGTTAATAGATAGTATGATGATTTGAAATGGCAGTCAAAATATTGAGTCTCATTTTCTATGTATAAGAATGAAATAAAATTAGAAAGAGAAGAGAACATTTCACCCAAGATTGGATAATTTGTCATCCTGTTTTGAAGCGGGCTCAAAAGACCAACCAACCTTATTGAGGTTGAGTTACCATTTTTATGAATTCTCATAGATATATTCAAATATTCAAATAAGGGGGATTAATAAAAAAGAGTGGATGGTTAGAAACACCAAGATACACAAAGGATTAGTAACACAGATTTTGTAAATTATCCAAAAGACAATTTACGCAGAATATAAAAAGAAGACTAATTGGGGCTTTCAGTTGGTAGAAAAAAGAAAGCAGTACTCCCCACAACTCCGATCCAGAGTATGCTTCCATCCACTCATTCAATAAATTACTATCAGGAACGAAAAAATCCTTTCAAATTTTGAAAGTCCCTTTTTCATAGCACAAAAAAGAAGAAAAGGAACGAAAAAAAACATAAGAAATCAAAAACGAAAAATAGATTTCTCTTTCGTTTTTGATTTCTTATATCCATATTCATGGAGATAAAATTCACATCATAATTAAGAAACGAATGTGTAATTCTTTTTCGTAATTCAAAATCATGAGGGTTATTGAGAATTATAAAAGAGTATTTGATTGAAGAATTCAGTTATTACTCAACAAATTTTTATTTTTTAGGGATGAGATCAATTCAGAAGTGCCTTAATTGGATCTTTTATTCAAATAGATTTCTCTTTCTTATTTCGTGATTTCTAGAACAGACAGAATTGAATTGGTCTAATTCAGAACCGTTCGATAGATTTTCATCTTCTATATCTTAGCTTAGGGATATCTAAAGAGATAAATAATCGACCCGGTCCTTAGATTTACTTAAGGCTTTCCAGGAGCCGTATGAGGTGAAAATCTCATGTACGGTTCTGTAATAGAGATGGGAACAGTAATGTTATCACCGACTAGGATTATCTAACAGTTTAAGTACAGTTGATATAGTTGATGCGCAATCAAAATATGGCTTTTGGGGTTGGAATTTGTGGCGTCAACCTATCGGTTTCATCGTTTTTCTAATTTCTTCGCTAGCAGAATGTGAAAGATTACCTTTTGATTTACCCGAAGCAGAAGAAGAATTAGTAGCTGGTTATCAAACAGAATATTCAGGTATTAGATTTGGTTTATTTTACGTTGCTTCCTATTTAAACCTTTTCATTTCTTCATTATTTGTAACAGTTCTTTACTTGGGCGGTTCCTATATCTCTATTCCGTACATATTTGTTTCTGACTTTTTTGAAATAAATAAAACATACGGAGTTTTTGGAACTACAATTGATCTCTTTATTACATTAGCTAAAAGCTATTTTTTCTTATTCCTTTCTATCATAACAAGATGGTCTTTGCCTAGGCTAAGAATGGATCAATTATTAAATCTTGGATGGAAATTTCTTTTACCTATTTCTCTCGGGAATCTATTATTAACAACTTCGTCTCAATTGTTTTCGCTATAAAAGATGGATCTTCTATATTAATTATTTGTCTCAAATAAGAGAAAGAAATAAAAAAAAAACTATTCATAGATATTTACGATATGTTCCTTATGGTAACTGGGTTCATGAATTATGGTCAACAAACAGTCCGAGCTGCAAGGTACATTGGTCAAAGTTTCATGATTATCTTATCTCACGCAAATCGTTTACCTGTAACTATTCAATATCCTTATGAAAAATTAATCACATCAGAACGTTTCCGCGGTCGAATCCATTTTGAATTTGATAAATGCATTGCTTGTGAAGTATGTGTTCGTGTATGTCCTATAGATTTACCCGTTGTTGATTGGAAAATGGAAACGGATATTCGAAAGAAACGATTGCTAAATTACAGTATTGATTTCGGAATCTGTATTTTTTGTGGTAACTGTATTGAGTATTGCCCAACAAATTGTTTATCAATGACTGAAGAATATGAACTTTCAACTTATGATCGTCATGAATTGAATTATAATCAAATTGCTTTGGGCCGTTTACCAATGTCAATAATTGATGATTATACAATTCGAACAATTCAAATAAAAAAAGACGATTTTTTATAATGAAATATGAAATATTATAATTAAATCAAAGAATACAACTCTTCAAAAAAAAAAAGAATATTCGATATATATATATCTATCTAGAATATATATCTAGAATAAATATAGATATAGAAATAGAATATTGTCAAAAATTGTATAAAAAATAAATAATATAGTCGATATCAGATTCTAAATATTCTAGAATCATTAGAAAAATCTATTCTTAAACAGAAAATAGATTCTTAAATAGAATAGATAAATATATTATCGAAATTTTCAATATTTTTTAATTGAAAGAATATTGAAAAGGGTTATATATGTTCTATCTACCTTTAGACTTTAGTTTTCATATCGTTTCAAACTACTCTTTTGTAGAAAGAGTGGAATGACATTGATTATATAACCATAACTATATCAATGGAAACTACTTAGGTTTTTTCAATGCAAATAAAAATTGAAGTATATAAAAATTTTTTCCTGGTCATATCAAGAAGGTCATGAAATTTCGATTTCTTTGTCTTTTTTTTACATGTAATGGATTTGCCTGAAACGCTGCACGATTTTCTTTTAGTCTTTCTGGGATCGGGTCTTATATTAGGAAGTTTAGGAGTAGTATTACTTAACAACCCAATTTTTTCTGCTTTTTCGTTGGGACTGGTTCTTGTTTGTATATCTTTATTATATATTTTAGCAAACTCGCATTTTGTAGCTGCATCACAGCTACTTATTTACGTGGGAGCTATTAACATTTTAATAATATTTGCTGTGATGTTCATGAATAGTTCCGAATATTACCAAGATTTGAATCTTTGGACCGTAGGGAATGGAATTACTTTGATAGTTTGTACAAGTATTTTTGTTTCACTAATAACTATTATTTCAGATACATCATGGTACGGAATTCTTTGGACTACAAGACCAAATCAGATTATTGAGCAAGATTTGATAAGTACTAGTCAACAAATTGGAATTCATTTATCAACAGATTTTTTTCTTCCATTTGAACTAATTTCAATCATTCTTTTAGTTTCTTTGATAGGTGCAATTGTCGTAGCTCGCCAGTAAGAAATTTTTAGAGAACTACTAATATAAATCAAGACTATATATATATTTTTTTTTTTCAATTTTCTCACATTCATTTCTGTCGAATTCTATGTGAAGTGAAAGAGTTTTTATGTAGAAATTCTTTTTTTTTATTGCCGATATATTCTTTTGTTGCAGACTTGTTATATTCTTTAGTCAATTGAATCTGTTGAATTGTTGTTCATATTGAAATGAATCAAAATTGATAAGGAGTTGGTTAATGATGCTCGAACATGTACTTGTTTTGAGTGCCTATTTATTTTCTATTGGTATCTATGGATTGATCACGAGCCGAAATATGGTTAGAGCCCTTATGTGTCTTGAACTTATACTGAATGCAGTGAATATAAATCTAGTAACTTTTTCTGATTTTTTTGATAATCGCCAATTAAAAGGAAATATTTTTTCAATTTTTGTTATAGCTATTGCAGCCGCTGAAGCGGCTATCGGACTGGCTATTGTTTCCTCAATTGCTCGTAACAGAAAATCAACCCGTATCAATCAATCGAATTTGTTGAATAAATAGCATGAATCATATCATAACATATCATAATTATTAAAAAAGAAACAAAGTAGAATTTCAAATAGTGTAATATTAATCAATTCATTTTAGTATTTATTCGACACAACTTAGGATCATATCATGTTTGCATTGCCTAAATCATAAGAAATCAAAGTATCCTGGTCCTCTTCTATTCCCTCTTCTAAATTGATCTAGACGCCTTTTTTATGAACAGTTAACAATATTATCACAAATCATTGATTCATCTGGTATATAAATATACGATTCATGTACGAGTTTACTAGATCGATCATTTTCATTTTTGAACATCAAAAATTACTCTAGATATAATGTCACATTCAGTAAAAATTTATGATACATGTATAGGATGTACTCAATGTGTCCGAGCCTGTCCCACAGATGTATTAGAAATGATACCTTGGGATGGATGTAAAGCGAAGCAAATAGCTTCTGCCCCAAGAACAGAGGACTGTGTTGGTTGTAAGAGGTGTGAGTCCGCTTGTCCGACGGATTTCTTAAGTGTTCGAGTTTATTTATGGCATGAAACAACTCGAAGTATGGGTCTAGCTTATTGATACGTTTCAAAAAACACCCCACGAATACGTTTTTTACTGGCAAAAACTCGTGCTCAAAATAGAAAATCTTTTTTTTTTCTATTTTATTTTGAGCACGGGCTTTTCTGGCCCAAGTGTATCTTATTTTTATCACGAATTATTTTCCTTGGTTAACAATAGTCGTTGTTTTCCCAATAGCCGCAGGTTCCTTAATTTTCTTATTTCCTCATAGGGGAAATAAGGTAATTAGGTGGTATAGCATTTGTATATGCTTAATCGATCTCCTTTTAACAACCTATGCATTTTGTTATCATTTCCAATTGGATGATCCACTCATTCAACTGACGGAGAATTATAAATGGATCAATTTTTTTGATTTTTACTGGAGATTAGGAATAGATGGACTCTCTATAGGACCTATTTTACTGACGGGATTGATCACTACTTTAGCCACTTTAGCGGCTCAGCCGGTTACTCGAGAATACCAATTATTCTATTTCCTGATGTTAGCAATGTATAGCGGTCAAATAGGACCATTTTCTTCTCGAGACATTTTACTTTTTTTCATCATGTGGGAATTCGAATTAATTCCCGTTTATCTACTTTTATCCATGTGGGGGGGAAAGAAACGTTTGTATTCAGCTACAAAGTTTCTTTTGTACACTGCAGGAGCTTCTGTTTTTTTATTAATGGGAATTCTGGGTATCGGTTTATATGGCTCTAATGAACCAACATTAAATTTTGAAACATTAAGGAATCAATCGTATCCCGTGGCACTAGAAAGAATATTATATACAGCATTTCTTATTGCTTTTGCTGTCAAATCGCCAATTATACCCTTACATACATGGTTACCAGATACCCACGGAGAGGCACATTACAGCACTTGTATGCTTTTAGCCGGAATCTTATTAAAAATGGGAGCATATGGGTTGGTTCGAATTAATATGGAATTTTTTTCCCACGCTCATTCCATATTTTGCCCCTGGTTAATGATATTAGGTTCTATTCAAATAATCTATGCCGCTTCAACATCTTTTGGTCAACGTAATTTAAAAAAAAGAATAGCTTATTCTTCGGTATCTCATATGGGTTTTATAATTCTAGGAATTGGTTCTATAAGTGATACTGGTCTCAACGGGGCCATTTTACAAATAATATCTCATGGATTTATTGGCGCTGCCCTTTTTTTCTTGGCAGGAACTAGTTATGATCGACTGCGTCTTCTTTATCTTGACGAAATGGGCGGAATGGCTATTCCAATGCCAAAAATATTCACTATTTTCACTATCTTATCAATGGCTTCTCTTGCATTGCCTGGCATGAGCGGTTTTGTTGCAGAATTGATCGTTTTTTTTGGAATAATTACTAGTCAAAAATATCTTTTCATGATGAAAATACTAATTACTTTTGTAACAGCAATTGGAATTATATTAACTCCTATTTATTTATTATCTATCTTACGGCAGATGTTCTATGGATACCAATTTTTTAATAAACCAAACTCTTCTTTTTTTGATTCTGGGCCCAGAGAATTATTTATTTCGATTTCTATTCTTATACCCATAATAGGTATTGGTATTTATCCAGATTTCATTTTCTCATTTTCGGTTGACAAGGTTGAAGCTATTCTATCTAATTTTTGATGGATGATTTTTGTGAATAAATGAATCAAAAAGATAAAAAAAAAAATATTTTTCCGTTAGATTCACTTCAAAATTTGAAATTCTAATCGAATATGTTTGTTGTTTGTGAGAACCCCTTGAATCATTACATTACTTGATTGAAAGGGTTCTCAACGATTTATGGAAAGTATATATTGGATATGCTTTCCATATTTTTCTTTCTCAGGTTCTTGACTCCTTTTTAGAGTCAATTAGATGTAAATGAACCATAACTATGTAGTCCTATTCCTAATAGATTGATCCCCAAATAACATACCCAAATTAGAAGAAATCCTATAGAGGCCACTATTGAAGAATTTACACCTTCTAATTTTTTATTTTTTCTAGTATGTAAATAAATCGCGAATATGGTCCAAGTAATAAAGGCCCAAGTTTCCTTTGGATCCCAATTCCAATAGGAACCCCATGCCTCGTTAGCCCATACTGCTCCTGAAAGAATACCTATCGTTAAAAAGAGAAAACCCAGACTAATAATACGATAACCCCAACGATCCAATTGTTGAATAAATTGAGACCTGTAATAATTTATAGAAGAAGAAAAAAAAGTTTTTCGTAAAACATTGTTTCTTTCATTCCTATTCATGTATTTGATTTCAACAAAATCAACTGATTTTTGAAAAGAATCCAAATTCTTGCTTTTACCAAGAATTTGGATGACTTCTTGAAACGTAATGACTAAAATAGCCACTGATAATAATGATCCACATAAAAGAGCTGCATAGCCCAGTATCATCATACTTACGTGCATCATTAGCCAATGGGATTGTAGAGCGGGTACTAATATTACGGATTGATGCATTTTGGTTAAAAGACCCGAAGTCGCAAAGCCTTGGGTAAAAATAACACTTGGTGCAATTATTGTACTTAAAAGGTTTTTCTCCTTTTTAAAATGAAAAAAAGGAACCATATGAAAAATTGAAAAACCCCATGAAAGAAAGATTAGGGATTCATATAAATCACTAAATGGTAAATGTCCCGAAAAAAACCAACGAGTAATTAACAATCCCGTTACACAGAAAAAAGTTATTATCATGGCTTTTTTGGACAAATCATATAATCCTACGATTTCATTGACTAATAAGGTTATCAAATGAATTGAAATAACAATTGATATAACAGAAAACGATATATGAGTTAATATATGCTCTAAAGTTGAAAATATCATATATATATAATATAATGAAAATAAAAATATCTATAATGAAAATAAAAAAGGTATGAATATTCGGAATAAAAATAGGTAATTGAATTCATTATAGGACTGATTATTATTTAAAAATTTTTAAAAGTATAGGGTAGGATGCCATGCCGCTACTCGGACTCGAACCGAGATGCTCTAGCACTGCTTCCTAAGAGCAGCGTGTCTACCAATTTCACCATAGCGGCTTACTCAAAATCATAATAACCAATTCTTTAGTCAATCGTCGAGATTGAAGAAAGTACAGTCCGATATTGATTGAGTACATTTCTTTACTAAACATTTATTCTAAATTGATAATAAAAAGGAATTTCATTTTTTCTAATATCTAAAAGAATTGAATATAGAAATCAAAACGTTCTTTTACTGAAATAGAAAATAATTCCATATATCATATATTTCTATATTCATTTCTATTTTTTTTTTTTCCAATGCAGTGTTTGTTTTCAAATTGAACAACGACGGGGAATGGGTTTTTCGTAGTTTAGACTTTTTCAAATAAAAAAAAAAAGCACTGTTGAAACTAGAACTATCTAGTTCTTACTTCAATCCAGTAATGAAAAAGAAAGTTTTTTTGTAGTTGCTTATGACGACTCATTCAAAAAAATTAGATTCTAGATATATTTAGAATATATTCTATATTCTTCTATAATATATTCTAAATATATGTTTCTATATGAATCTATCTAAGAATATGATTGATTAGTGTCGAATCAAAAAAATCCATTTAGAAATGCAGTTGACAAACAAACCAGAACAGTGTATAATCTATCTAACAATATGATTGATTAGTGTCGAATCAAAATGGGGCGTGGCCAAGCGGTAAGGCGACGGGTTTTGGTCCCGGTATTCGAAGGTTCGAATCCTTCCGTCCCAGCGGCCGGGGGGAACTCATTCCAGTTATTCCAGTTTTTCAAGATAAACAATATCCCCTAACCTATACATTTATTCAAGATAAACAACATCCCCTATATGTACGTTTATGGATAATTGGGTGGGGATCCTCTTGGCCCACAATTACTGTACTGAGTAATTAGAATTGATTGCTTGGGGGACAGTAGAAAGATTTTTGATAGAAATAGTAAACGATGGAGCTCGAGTGGGTTTCTTTATTTTGAAGGGTCAAGTAGCTTAGTTTTTCAAATTTCTATTCTTTCTTATATTTTTTTTTTTTGAAGAATGAATATTGATTAGATGTGTTTATCCCGATCCTTATTCTTTTTATTTATTTTATCTAATTTAATTGATTATTAAAAGTAGAATTATATAGGAAGATTCTTTCTATTTATCTTTCGATATTCTTTCATAAAATAGAAATCTTTCTTTCTATCTTCATTTCTATTTTAAGATATATTAGAAGATATATTCATAAGATATTATATGAAAGATTATTCAATCTTATCATTTTTTTTTGAATTTGAAATTCAATAATGACAAATTAGATTACAGTTATTTATATAAATGATTATGCATGAAGATGAAATATGTAGAATGTATTTTCTTTTATACATAGAATATATCCATATCGATTTATACAGATCCATTCCAATTCTAAAAAATTGGATGGATTATCAAAAGAAATTGGATTGGATAAGTAATTAAAAATTAGATATTTCTATTGAATTTCTAAATGAATGTCGAATTCTAAATTCATCAATCTATTTTTTTTGATTTTCGTTTTGTTATTATAAGGTCTGTATCTGTCTGCTCGAAGGAAAAAAAAAAGAATTGAACGTTATAGTATTCGAAATTATAAAAAAAAAAAATCATAGAAGGGGGGACATCTCAAATAGAGATATATGTAGTATATATCTCTGTATATTGAATTGTGAATACAGAGATAGTAGAATCATTTCTGATTCGACTAAATAAGGATATCTGATATAGATGAAAGAAAATCAATCAAAAAAAAAAGAAGGGAATTTTTCCAGTAGGTTTCAAATAAATTCAACAGTTCCAGCATATAATTCTCATAATACAAATGAAAAAACATCCTAATGAGATATGATATAAATCTCAAAGAAAAAACGGGGGATATGGCGAAATTGGTAGACGCTACGGACTTAATTGGATTGAGCCTTGGTATGGAAACTTACCAAGTGAAAACTTTCAAATTCAGAGAAACCCTGGAATTAAAAATGGGCAATCCTGAGCCAAATCCTTCTTTCCGAAAACAAAAAAAGAAAAGTTCAGAAAGTTCAAATCAAAAAAGGATAGGTGCAGAGACTCAATGGAAGCTGTTCTAACAAATGGAGTTGACAACATTCAATTGATTAATGAAGATTTCTAACTTCTATTTGTAAATTGTCAATATTTTGTTTTGATTCTATCACAATTGAAACATTAGAATCAAATCAATTACAACTGGAAGAAAAAATGGTGAATATTCATTGATCCAATCAGTCACTCCACTATAATCTGATGGATCTTTTGAATCACTGATTAATCAGACGAGAATAAAGATAGAGTCCCATTCTACATGTCAATACCGACATCAATGAAATTTTGAGTAAGAGGAAAATCCGTCGACTTTAGAAATCGTGAGGGTTCAAGTCCCTCTATCCCCAAAAGCTTATTCAATTCCCTCATTTTTATGGCCCTTTTTTTATTTAGTTGACATAGACTCAAGTAATTTCTTAAAATTTGGATGGTGCGTCAAGAATGGTCGGGATAGCTCAGCCGGTAGAGCAGAGGACTGAAAATCCTCGTGTCACCAGTTCAAATCTGGTTCCCGGCGACTCATTATGTATGAGTATCTATTCCCATATTTATTTTCAAAAATTGGGGGAATAAATACATATTGATTAGTGGTCTTAATCATCATACATCATTTATCTAGGCGTACGGAGATATGCTCTTTCTAGATGAAGAATGAATAGATGTATATTCTTGGTATCAAAAGGAAGTATGAAAATGAATGATTCAAGTTTGTTTCGATTTTTTCTGCGCTGCAAAAAGGAATGTGAATATTTCAACAATATTCAAATGGTTCAATTAGTTGGTTGA